TTTTTTTTTTCAATTTTTTATTGAAAAAATATACACAAATATATTTATATATATTATTAATATTCCCAAAATAAATACGGAATTCTTTCTTGAATCGACAAAAAAAATTATTGATAAATACATTTACAATAATGAAAGAAAACAAGAAAGAATTAATAAAAAAAAGAAAAATTCAATTCCGTTTATTTCGACTATAAAAAAGCCACTTGATAATATTAGTACTATTAAAACAACAAAGTCACAGATTTTTTATGACTTATCCTACGTGTCACAAGCATATATATTTTACAAATTATCACAAATCCAAGTTAGGAACTCGTCTAAATTAAAATCTGTTTTTCAATATCAAAGAATCCCCTTTTTTCTTAAGCCTGAAATAAAGGATTTTTTTGAAACACAAGAAATGGTTCATTCGAAATTAGGAGATAATAAACTTCCGAGTTATGAAATAAATCAATGGAAAAACTGGTTAAGAGGACATTATAAATATGATTTATCTCAGATCAGATGGTCTAGATTAATAGCAAAAAAATGGCAAAATAAAGTTCATCAGCGTCGTATAGCTAAAAACGAAAATTTAAACAAACCGCATTCATATGAAAAAGACCAATTAATTGATTCCAAAAAACCAAAAAAATTTGGAGTATATTCATTATCTAATCAAAAAGATAATATTAAAAAATACTATAAATATAATCTTTTATCATATAAATTTCTTAATTATGAAAAATGCTTTTTTTATAGATCTCTGTTTCAAGTAAATAAAAATAGATATTTTTCTTATAACGTGCCTAAAGAAACCTTTTTTGATATGCCGGGTAATATCCTTATTACTAATTATCTAGGAAAGATTGATATTCTATATATGGACAAAAAGATCGATAGAAAATATTTTAATTGGAAAATTCTCAATTTTTATCTGAGACAAAAACTCGATATTGAGGCCTGGATCATGATTGATACCAATAGGAATCAAAATACTAAAATTGGTATTAATAATTCTTACAAAATTTCTAAAAAAGATCTTTCTTCTCTTATGAGTCCAGAAATAACTCCATCAAACTCAATCAAAAGATTTTTTGATTGGATGGGAATGAATGAAAAAATGCTAAACTGTCCCGTATCGAATCTGGAACTTTGGTTCTTCCCAGAATTTATGTTACTTTATAATGCATATAAAACTAAACCTTGGGTTATACCAATCAAATTACTTCTATTAAATTTGAATAAAAATGAAAATAGTAGTGAAAATAAAAAGATCAATGAAAAGAAAAAAGGAAGTTTTTTGATAGCATTGAATAAAAAGCATCAAAATAAGGAAGAAAAAGAACCCACAAGCAGAGGAGATCTTGGGTCCGGTCTCTCACAAAAAAAAGATATTGAAGAAAATTATGCAAGATCAGACATGAAAAAGGGGAAAAAGAAAAAACAATACAAAAGCAACACAGAAGCAGAACTAGATTTATTCCTCAAACGGTATTTGCTTTTTCAATTGAGATGGAACGATACTTTGAATCAAAGAATGATCAATAATATCAAGGTATATTGTCTCCTGCTTAGACTGATAGATCCAAGAAAAATTACTATATCCTCGATTCAAAAGAGAGAACTTAGTTTGGATATAATGATGATTCAGAATAATTTAGCTCTTACAGAATTGCTGAAAAAAGGAATATTGATTATAGAACCCATTCGTCTGCCTGGAAAAAAAGATGGACAACTTATTATGTATCAAACCATAGGCATTTCGTTGGTTCATAAGAGTAAGCAGCAAACAAATCAAAAATACCAAGAGCAAAGATATGTTTCTAAAAATAATTTTGATGAAACTATTTCACCACATCAAAGAATAACTCGAAATAGAGACAAAAATTTGTTTGATTTGCTTGTTCCTGAAAATATTTTATCGGCTAGGCGCCGTAGAAAGTTGAGAATTTTAATTTGTTTCAATTCAAAAAATCGAAATGACATAAATAGAAATTTCATATTTTGGAACGGAAAGAACGTAAAAAACAGCAGCCAAGTTTCACATGACAATAACCATCTTGATAGAGATAAAAAGCAATTAATGAAATTAAAGCTCTTTCTTTGGCCTAATTATCGATTAGAAGATTTAGCTTGTATGAATCGTTATTCGTTTAATAGTAATAATGGCAGTCGTTTCAGTATGTTAAGGATACAGATGTATCCACAATTAAAAATTTGTGAATAATACACCCTTTCTATATATCCTATACCCTAGAATAATTCTAATATAAGGTATATGAAAGTAAACAAATATACAGATCGCGTGTCTTGTCTCATATTTCATTCTAATATCCAATATGAAATGAATAACGTCTCAATTAGATCTCGAAATGAATCAACAGGACCTTCTTAATTTTAGGTCTAAATTTTTCGACGCGAAAAAGTACTAATCCTTTTCTAAATCCAATTTGAAATCAGATTTATTTATTTGAATTCAGAAAATTAGGAGTTCATAAAGATATTCAAATTAGATTATTGTATATACCACATTTAAATTAATGGCATTATTATTACTGATCAGTAAAATCCATATATGTAAAAAGGGAAGGGGGCGTTTTTTTATGGTAAAAAATTCATTCATTTCGGTTAGTTCTCAAAAAGAAAAGGAAGAAAACCGAGGATCTGTTGAATTTCAAGTCTTCAGTTTCACCACTAAGATAAGGAGACTTACTTCACATTTGGAATTGCACAAAAAAGACTCTTCATCTCAGAGAGGTTTGAAAAAAATTTTGGGAAAACGTCAACGACTGCTGGCTTATTTGTCAAAAAAAAATAGAGAACGATATAAAGAATTAATTGGTGGGTTGGATATTCGAGAGAGAAAAACTCGTTAATTTGAAGCGTGATATCATTTGAACTTAGTCGTTTAAATTTTGATGAACTTCTTTTTACTTTCAGAAATGCATGGAAGAATGACTCGAAAAAAAAACTTATGATTGCACCAACTACAAGAAAAGACCTCATGATAGTCAATATGGGCCCTCACCACCCATCAATGCATGGTGTTCTTCGACTGATCGTTACTCTGGATGGCGAAGATGTTATTGACTGTGAACCGATATTGGGTTATTTACATAGAGGAATGGAGAAAATTGCAGAAAATCGAACAATTATACAATATTTACCTTATGTAACGCGTTGGGATTATTTAGCTACTATGTTCACAGAAGCAATAACTGTAAATGGACCCGAACGGCTAGGAAATATTCAAGTACCTAAAAGGGCTAGTTATATCAGAGTTATTATGTTGGAGTTGAGTCGTATCGCTTCTCATTTGTTATGGCTTGGCCCTTTTATGGCAGATATTGGGGCACAGACCCCTTTCTTCTATATTTTGCGAGAACGAGAATTGATATATGACCTATTCGAAGCTGCTACCGGTATGCGCATGATGCATAATTATTTTCGTATCGGAGGAGTCGCTGCTGATCTACCTCATGGATGGATAGATAAATGCTTGGATTTTTGCGATTATTTTTTAACCGGGGTTGATGAATATCAAAAGCTTATTACACGGAATCCTATTTTTTTAGAACGAGTTGAAGGCGTAGGCATTATTGGCTCAGAAGAAGCACTAAATTGGGGTTTATCAGGGCCAATGCTACGAGCTTCTGGAATAAAATGGGATCTTCGTAAAGTTGATCGTTATGAGTGTTACGACGAATTGGATTGGGAGATTCAATGGCAAAAGGAAGGGGATTCATTAGCTCGGTATTTAGTACGAATCAGTGAAATGACAGAATCCATAAAAATTATCCAACAGGCTCTCGAAGGAATTCCAGGGGGACCCTATGAGAATTTAGAAATCCGACGTTTTAATAGAATAAAAGACACTGAGTGGAATGATTTTGAATATCGATTTATTAGTAAAAAACCTTCTCCAAGTTTTGAATTGTCCAAGCAAGAACTTTATGTAAGAGTTGAAGCACCAAAAGGAGAATTGGGAATTTTTCTGATAGGCGATCAGAGTGTTTTTCCTTGGAGATGGAAAATTCGACCGCCGGGTTTTATCAACTTGCAAATTCTTCCGCAGTTAGTTAAAAGAATGAAATTGGCTGATATTATGACGATACTAGGTAGCATAGATATTATTATGGGAGAAGTTGATCGTTGAAATGATAATTCATACAACAGAAATGCAAACTATCAATTCTTTTTCCAGATTGGAATTCTTAAAAGAAGTCTATAGCATCATATGGATGCTTGTCCCTATTTTAACTCTTGTATTAGGAATCACACTAGGTGTATTAGTAATTGTTTGGTTAGAAAGAGAAATATCTGCAGGGATACAACAACGTATTGGACCCGAATACGCTGGGCCTTTGGGAATTCTTCAAGCTCTAGCAGATGGTACAAAACTGCTTTTCAAAGAGAATCTTCTTCCATCTAGAGGAGATACTCGTTTATTCAGTATCGGGCCATCCATAGCAGTCATATCCATTTTACTAAGTTATTCGGTAATTCCTTTTAGCTATCACTTTATTCTAGCCGATCTTAGTATTGGTGTTTTTTTATGGATCGCCATTTCTAGTCTTGCTCCCGTTGGACTTCTTATCTCGGGATATGCATCAAATAATAAATATTCCTTTTTAGGTGGATTAAGGGCTGCTGCTCAATCAATTAGTTATGAAATACCATTAACTCTCTGTGTATTATCAATATCTCTACGTGCGACTCGGTGAGACAGAAAATTTCCCCTATTTCTTTCTAGCAAGAAAATGAAATAAGTTAAACTTTTTTTATTCATCGTTGGAATTGATGAATTAAACCAGATAGTTATATGAGTGAAATAAAACGGCTTATAAATTTGCTGTTAAAGGAATTCAATCTCATTTCCTATGTACAAGAATTAAGTCAAAGGAAATATAAGCACTTGAGACTGTTTATCCCAACATCAGTTGACAAGATTGGTTCATTAGTCATCATGGCTTGAAGCCGTTTCAAACGATCAATCATATGGGGTTTTTACTATCTATTACCATAGATGTATTACCCTAATGCGAGATTCAAATCAAAAAAATGAGTGGATGGTTAGTAAGACCAAGATACACAAAGGATTAGTAATGGAGATTCTGTAAATTATTCAAAAGGATATTTCTTTATAGAATAATAATTTTAATTGGGGCTTTAAGTTGGTAGAAATGATTTAAGAAGTACTCCCCACGATTTCGATCCAGAGTATGTTCCTATCCACCGATTAAGTAAATAACTATCAAGAACGAAGAAATCTTTTACTTTGGGTAATGCCCTTATTTTTTTCTGAGAAAGTAGAATAGGAACGAAAAAAATCTAAAGACTAGAATTCTAATTGCAAAAGGATCTCTTTTTTTTATTCATAATTATTTATATTTTATTGATTTTTATTTCGAGAAAAAAATTCTTGTTATGTAATGTCTAATTATTTTTCGTAATTTAAAATAATAAAATGATTAGGTTGAAATATCTATGCGATATTCCTCTAAAAAGTATTTCTTTATTCAAAGATAAAGTTATTAATCAACAAAGAAAAATGAAAATTCTTAAAAGATCAGATCAATTCAGAAGCACTTTTTATTATAAATTTAGTTATTATAAATTTAGCAGACAGAATTCCATTGGTCTAATTCTAAGCCTTAGGATAATAGTTTGACTCTCTATCGAGCCTACAAACACATCAAAATTAAATAATGTTGAAAGATCCTTCGATTTATTTGTGACCTATGAGGAGCCGTATGAGGTGAAAATCTCATGTACGGTTCTGTAATAGCGATGGCAACAGTGATGTTATCGTCGACTATGATTATCTAACAGTTTAAGTACAGTTGATATAGTTGAAGCGCAGTCAAAATATGGTTTTTGGGGATGGAATTTGTGGCGTCAACCTATAGGGTTTATCGTTTTTCTAATTTCTTCTCTAGCCGAGTGTGAGAGATTACCTTTTGATTTACCAGAAGCCGAAGAAGAATTAGTAGCAGGTTATCAAACCGAATATTCAGGTATAAAATTTGGTTTATTTTACGTTGCTTCGTATCTAAATCTACTAGTTTCTTCATTATTTGTAACAGTTCTTTACTTGGGGGGTTGGGATCTTTCTATTCCATACATATTCGTTCCTGAGTTTTTTGACATAAATAAAAGAAGTAAAATTTTTGCAACAATAATCGGTATTTTTATTACATTAATTAAAACTTATTTGTTCGTGTTCATTGCTATTGCAACAAGATGGACTTTACCAAGACTGAGAATGGACCAACTATTAAATCTTGGCTGGAAATTTCTTTTACCTATATCTCTAGGTAATCTATTATTAACAACTTCGTCCCAACTTCTTTCACTGTAAAGGAATAGTCTATTTTCACAACTTGTCTCAAACAAGAGAAAGAAACAAGTCAAATTATTTATCGATATTCAGATATGTTCCCTATGCTAACTCAGGTCTTGAATTCTGGTCAACAAACAGTACGAGCTGCCAGGTACATCGGTCAAGGTTTCATGATTACTTTGTCCCATGCGAATCGTTTACCTGTAACTATTCAATACCCCTACGAAAAATTGCTCACATCGGAACGTTTCCGAGGCCGAATCCACTTTGAATTTGATAAATGCATTGCCTGTGAAGTATGTGTTCGTGTATGTCCTATAGATCTACCTGTTGTTGATTGGAAATTGGAAACGAATATTAGAAAGAAACAATTACTTAATTACAGTATTGATTTTGGAATCTGTATATTTTGTGGTAATTGTGTTGAGTATTGTCCAACAAATTGTTTATCAATGACTGAAGAATATGAACTTTCTACTTATGATCGTCACGAATTGAATTATAATCAAATTGCTTTAGGTCGGTTACCAATGTCAATAATAGACGATTACACAATTCGAACAATTTCTTCGAATTCACCTCAAATAAAAAATGTATAAAACCCTTGATTCAAAAAACATTTACAAATTCCAAATAGCTTTTTTGGATCTAAAAAAGGAAGGGGGTTTTTTTTTGGTGAATAAAAAAAAATGGTTGGTTGGGGAAAATTGCAGCTTCATTTTGATTGAAAATTGATTTATATTCGAATAATAATTTCAAAAAAAAATAGAAAGTTTCAACCTCTGCTTTCGATAGGCGAATAACTGTATCTACATCAATCCAAGCTACCCCCATTTAAGTTTCATTTAATTAAAAATTATCCTAAAAAATAGCATAACTTCTTTTTTTGTCCTGGTCAGGTCAACAAAGGCATGAAATATTTAGATTTTTTTCTATAAAATCAAATGGATTTACCTGGACCAATACATGATTTTCTTTTAGTCTTTCTGGGATCGGGTCTTATATTAGGAAGTCTGGCAGTAGTATTACTTCCGAATCCAATTTATTCGGCCTTTTCGTTGGGATTGGTTCTTTTTTGTATATCTTTATTCTATATTCTATCTAACTCGTATTTTGTAGCTGCTGCGCAGCTACTTATTTATGTCGGAGCTATAAATGTTTTAATCATTTTTGCTGTGATGTTCATGAATGGTTCAGAATATTACAAAGATTTTCAGCTTTGGACTATTGGGGATGGAATTACTGCAACGGTTTGTACAAGTCTTTTTATTTCACTAATTACTACTATTCCAGATACATCCTGGTATGGGATCGTTTGGACTACAAAATCAAATCAGATTCTAGAGCAAGATTTGATAAGTAATAGTCAACAAATTGGAATTCATTTATCAACAGATTTTTTTCTTCCATTTGAACTGATTTCAATAATTCTTTTAGTCGCTTTAATAGGTGCAATTGCTATAGCTCGTCAATAAAAAATTTTTTAAATGAGTAATTCAAATAGAATCAACGGAAAATGAATGTTATAATCCTTTTATTTTATTTGAATTTTTGTCTAAAAAATAGAATAGAAAGCCTTTAGTTTCTTATCTATCTATTACCAATCTATTCCCTTGTTTTGTTCCATATTTGTTAGAATCGAATCGAGTGAATTATTGTTCAGATTGAAATGAATCAAGATTGATAAGGAGTTCAAAATGATGCTCGAACATATACTTGTTTTAAGTGCCTATTTATTTTCTATTGGTATCTATGGATTGATCACAAGTCGAAATATGGTTAGAGCCCTTATGTGCCTTGAACTTATATTAAATTCAGTGAATATCAATTTTGTAACATTTTCTGATATTTTTGATAATCGTCAATTAAGAGGAGACATTTTTTCAATTTTTGTTATAGCTATTGCAGCGGCTGAAGCAGCTATTGGACCAGCTATTGTTTCATCAATTTATCGTAACAGAAAATCAACTCGTATTAACCAATCCAATTTATTGAATAAATAGCATTTATTATATAAATATATAAATAAAAATTTGAATATTCATAAATTAATTCAAATCCGCAGGTTGGATACGGGTAAGATATGATCGTGGTTACAAAAACATAAGAAATCAAAGTATTTTGGCCCTCGCCCATAATCCAATTGGGAAATAGATTGATTCTGATCACTCATTGATTCGTCTGGTATCTAAATATCGGATTCATTTATAAGTTAGTTTACTAGACCGAAAATTTCTGACGTTCAAAAATGTATAGATCCAATGTCACATTCAGTAAAGATTTATGATACATGTATAGGATGTACTCAATGTGTCCGAGCGTGTCCCACCGATGTATTAGAAATGATACCCTGGGACGGATGTAAAGCTAAGCAAATAGCTTCTGCTCCAAGGACAGAGGACTGTGTTGGTTGTAAGAGATGTGAATCTGCCTGTCCAACGGATTTTTTGAGTGTTCGAGTTTATTTATGGCATGAAACAACTCGCAGTATGGGTCTAGCTTATTGATACCTTCCATAAAATTATACTTGAATCCATTTTATTTTTTTTACCGACAAAAAAATCCATGCTCTAAATATTTAGAGCACGGATTTTTCTGGCCCAAGAAGCGTATCTTGTCTTTACCACGAACCATTTTCCTTTCTTAACACTAATTGTAGTTTTGCCCATATTTTTAGGTTCCCTAATTTTCTTTCTTCCGCATAGAGGCAATAGAGTAATCCGTTGGTATACTATATGTATTTGTATCTTAGAACTTCTTCTGACGACTTATGCATTCTGCTATCATTTTCAATCGGATGATCCATTAATACAACTAGTGGAGGATTATAAATGGATCAATTTTTTTGATTTCCATTGGAGATTAGGAATAGATGGAATCTCTATAGGACCCATTTTACTGACGGGATTCATAACTACTTTAGCTACTTTAGCGGCTTGGCCAGTTACTCGGGATTCTCGATTATTTAATTTCCTGATGTTAGCAATGTACAGCGGGCAAATAGGATTATTTTCTTCTAGGGACCTTTTACTTTTTTTCCTCATGTGGGAGTTAGAATTAATTCCCGTTTATCTACTTGTAGCTATGTGGGGAGGAAAAAAACGTCTGTACTCAGCTACAAAATTTATTTTGTACACAGCGGGAGGTTCCATTTTTCTGTTAATGGGAGTTCTGGGTATCGGTTTATATGGTTCTACTGAACCAATATTAAATTTTGAAATATTAGCCAATCAGTCCTATCCTGTGGGCTTGGAAATAATATTTTATATTGGATTTTTTATTGCTTTTGCTGTCAAATTGCCAATCATACCCCTACATACATGGTTACCAGATACCCATGGAGAAGCGCATTATAGTACTTGTATGCTTCTAGCTGGAATCTTATTAAAAATGGGAGCGTATGGATTAGTTCGGATCAATATGGAATTATTCCCCCATGCTCATTCTATATTTTCTCCTTGGTTGATGATAGTAGGCGCAATGCAAATAATCTATGCAGCTTCAACATCTCTCGGTCAACGTAATTTAAAAAAAAGAATAGCCTATTCCTCTGTATCTCATATGGGTTTCATAATTATAGGAATAGGTTCTATCACCGATATGGGGCTCAATGGAGCCCTTTTACAAATAATCTCTCATGGATTTATTGGTGCTGCACTTTTTTTCTTGGCCGGGACGACGTATGATAGAATACATCTTGTTTATCTTGACGAAATGGGTGGAATAGCTATCCCAATGCCAAAAATATTCACGCTGTTCAGTAGCTTTTCGTTGGCCTCCCTTGCATTACCAGGTATGAGTGGTTTTGTTGCCGAATTAATAGTCTTTTTTGGACTAATTACTAGTCAAAAATATCTTTTAATAACAAAACTCCTAATTAGTTTTGTAATGGCAATTGGAATGATATTAACTCCTATTTATTTATTATCTATGTTACGTCAGATGTTCTATGGATACAAGATATTTAATGTTCGAAACTCTTATTTTTTTGATTCTGGACCACGAGAGTTATTTCTTTCGATCTCCATTTTTTTACCCGTACTAGCTATTGGTATGTACCCAGATTTCGTTCTTTCACTATCAGTTGAAAAAGTTGAAGTTATTCTATCTAATTCTTTTTATAGATAGTTTTTTTGCAAAAAAAAATGATAATTTTGAAAAATGTTCATTTACAATGACAAAAAGAAGGCTTTTTCTTCTTATCTTAAGTAAAAAAAATGAATGTGAACTGGATAGAACCCCGCGAATCACTACAATATTTGATTCAGGGGGTTCTATCCAGTTCACACAAAGTTTTTTTATCTGATATGCGCTGTACACTTTTCGATTCCTATTCGAAAGAACCCCCTTTTTTAATTTAATTAGATGTTAATGTAAATGAACCATAACTATGTAGTCCTATTCCTAATAGATTGACTCCAAAATAGCATATCCAAATTATAAGAAATCCAATAGACGCCACAATTGCTGAATTTGTAGCGTTCCTTTTTTTATTGGTTCGAGTATGTAAATAAATCGCGAATATGATCCAAGTAATAAAAGCCCAAGTTTCTTTTGGATCCCAACTCCAATAGGATCCCCATGCTTCATTAGCCCATACTGCTCCAGAAAGAATTCCTATGGTTAAAAAGATAAATCCTAGACTAATAATCCGATAACTCCAATAATCCAATTGTTGAATCAATTGCGACCTGTAATAATTCCTTGGAGAAAAAAAAGAAATATTTTGTAAAACATTACTTTGTTCATTCATGTATTCGATTTCACCAAAGAAAAATGATTCATTTAAATTTAATAAATGATTACTCGTAGAAAAAAATTTTCTGTTTTTTCTAACTCTAATGACTAGAAGTGATACTGATAATAATGATCCACATAAAAGGGCCGCATAGCCCAATATCATCATACTTACGTGCATTATTAGCCACTCGGATTGAAGGGCGGGTACTAATATTGTAGATTGGTGTATTTCAGTTAAAAGACCTGAAGTAGCAAAGCCCTGGGTAAAAATAGTACTTGGGCCGATTATTATGCTTAGAATATTTTGATTCTTTTTGAAATACGTAACTATATGAGTAAGGGAAAAACTCCATGAAAGGAAAATTAAGGATTCATATAAATCACTTAGTGGAAAATGTCCTGAATAAATCCAACGAGTAATTAATAATCCTGTTATACAGAAAAAAGAAATTATCATGCCCTTTTCGGATGAATCATATAGTTTTACAATTTCATCAGCAAAAAAGGTTATCAAATGAATTGTCATTAGAATAGAAACGATTGAAAAAGAAATATGAATTAATATATGCTCTAAGGTTGAAAATATCATAAAAACAAGGACTCCCTTAATTATAAAATTGAAATTTGGAATTGAATTCATCAATTCATTTTCATTATTTTCATTATAGGATCTATTTACTTTTTTTAGGAGATGACATGCCGCCACTCGGACTCGAACCGAGATGCTATAGCACTGCTTCCTAAGAGCAGCGTGTCTACCAATTTCACCATAGCGGCTTGTCTTGAACTCATAATAGTCTATGAATAAACAATCGTCTAGATTTAAGAATTTAATTGGGTTAAATATTTTTTTGGAAAGATCAAATTTGATGAATAAAAATTCGTTAAAATAGGTATTTGAAGGTTCATTAGTTGCATTTTAGTTTTAGTTTAGGGTCTTCCTTTTCTTTTATTGTGTATTTTATACTCTCCTCGGACTTGAACTCTTGTAAAACTAAATGGGCCTACTATGATATGAATTAAGGGTCATAAACCCCAAAAAACATTTTTGTTTTTTGAATTCAGTAAGGTAGAAGAATGCTTATTCTACATAGTCTAAGGGCGGAACGATTTCCATTCCCTAATTGATTAAACTCAAAAGAGAATGGAAATCGGGAATTGAGGTTTCGAAATGAAATGAGTCAATTTTAAAATTTAAATGCGGCCAATTTATATTATTCCAACGTGTTATGTTTTATTATTTATTTTATTTGTTTGTCGCACAAAAAAACTTTTGGAATTCCCAGTAGAAAGAGATTTCCCTAAGGAAAACGCCTTTAACGCTGCCCAATCTCCCTTCCTTTTCCAAAAATTTTTACGAATACGCTTTTTTGATGCAGAAGTACGTTTTTTTGGAACTGCCATTTAAATAAAAATTAAGAGATTACTCATTGGTATAGCTGGATGTGAAAGACATCTATTTAAAAAAAAATATGCACTTTTCTAATTCATTATGTATTTATTTTCTAAATAATATTTTTTTAGAATTTTAACAATTTAAAAGAATAGATAAGATGAGTCAAAGATATGGCAAAATCACATAAAATATTACTCATTTTCGAAAAATAGAAAAAAGAAGAATATTTTTTGTAACTTGTCAAAGTCGGGAAAAATATGCCTAATTTGACGTTAATTTAGAAATTCTAATTTAAGTAGACTAGTAATTAATCTCTTTCTTTCCTATGATTTAACCAATTGGAACTTCTTGATTTGAATATTTGAAGTATTTAACAGAAACTCAGAAAGAATAAGTAAAAAGAAATAAAAATTCAAAAATGATATTTAAATTAGTTTAGGTTAGTGCATATCTTTATTTTTTTTATTGACTCCTTTCAAAAGAGATAAGGTCCGGTAAATCGGAAACAATTAATATTAATTAAGAATGAAATTTTTTTTATGGAACAGATATATCAATATGCGTGGATTATACCCTTCCTTCCACTTCCAGTTCCTATGTTAATAGGAGCGGGACTTCTTCTTTTTCCGATAGCCACAAAAAATCTTCGTCGTATGTGGGCTTTTCCGAGTATTTTCTTGTTAAGTATAGTCATGATTTTTTCAATTAATCTGTCTATTCAGCAAATAAATAGCAGTTATATCTATCAATATGTATGGTCTTGGACCCTTGATAGTGATTTTTCTTTAGAATTCGGCTACTTGATTGATCCACTTACTTCTATTATGTCAATGTTAATCACTACTGTCGGAATTTTGGTTCTTATTTATAGTGATAATTATATGGCTCACGATCAAGGATACTTGAGATTTTTTGCTTATATGAGTTTTTTCAGTACTTCTATGTTGGGATTAGTTACTAGTTCGAATTTGATACAAATTTATATTTTTTGGGAATTAGTTGGAATGTGTTCCTATCTATTAATAGGGTTTTGGTTCACACGACCTCCGGCGGCAATTGCTTGTCAAAAAGCTTTTATAACTAATCGTGTAGGGGATTTTGGTTTATTATTAGGAATTTTAGGTTTTTATTGGATAACAGGTAGTTTTGAATTTCGGGATTTATTCGAAATAGTCAATAACTTGATTTATAATAATCAAGTCAATTCTACTTTTGTTACTTTGTGTGCTGCTCTATTATTTGCGGGTGCAGTTGCTAAATCTGCACAATTTCCCCTTCATGTATGGTTACCCGATGCTATGGAGGGACCCACTCCTATTTCTGCTCTTATACATGCGGCTACTATGGTAGCCGCGGGGATTTTTCTTGTAGCTCGCCTTCTTCCTCTTTTCATAGTTATACCTTATATAATGAAATTAATCTCGTTGATAGGCATAATTACAGTATTATTAGGAGCTACTTTAGCTCTTGCTCAAAAAGACATTAAGAGGGGTTTAGCTTATTCGACAATGTCTCAATTGGGTTATATGATATTAGCTCTAGGAATGGGGTCTTATCGAAGTGCTTTATTTCATTTGATTACTCATGCTTATTCCAAAGCATTATTATTTTTAGGGTCCGGATCCGTTATTCATTCAATGGAAACTATTGTTGGCTATTCTCCGGATAAAAGTCAGAATATGGTTCTTATGGGCGGTTTAACAAAACATGTACCAATTACCAAAATCTCTTTTTTATTGGGTACACTTTCTCTTTGTGGTATTCCGCCTCTTGCTTGTTTTTGGTCAAAAGATGAAATTCTTAATGCTACTTGGTTGTATTCGCCGATTTTCGCAATACTGGCTTGGGCCACAGCAGGATTAACCGCATTTTATATGTTTCGCATCTATTTACTTACTTTTGAAGGGCATTTAAACGTTCATTTTCAAAATTACAGTGGAGACAAAAATGTCTCTTTATATTCAATATCTCTGTGGGGTAAAGGGTGTTCAAAAAGAATTAAAAAAAATGTTCGTTTATTAAAAATGAATAATAATGAAAGTTCTTTTTTTTTTTCGAAAAAGACATATCGAAGTGATGAAAATGTAAGAAAAAATATGGGGGGACGGCCTTTTATTAATATTGTTCATTTTGATAAAAAAAATGTTTTTTCTTATCCTTCTGAATCGGACAATACTATGTTATTTCCTTTACTTATATTAGTCCTATTTACTTTATTTATTGGATTTCTAGGAATTCCTTTTAATTTTAATCAAGAAGGAAGAGATTTGGATATATTATCCAAATGGTTAGCTCCGTCTATTAACTTTTTAGACCAAAAGGCAAAGGATTCAACGGGTTGGTATGAATTTTTGAAAGATGCAACTTTTTCAATCAGTATAGCTTATTTTGGAATATTTCTAGCGTCTTTTTTATATAAACCCATTTATTCCTCTTTCAAAAAATTCTACTTCATTAATTTATTTGTTAAAATAGGTTCGAAGAGAAGCCGCTGGGACAAAATTATAAACGCCCTATATGATTGGTCATATAATCG